AAATCAATACTGATTAGTTCTGCTTCAATTTTTATGTTGTCATTAGGAAAACACAATTTGAAATTCAAATCCCAGAATCGTTCATGAATTCCAAGTAAGGAGTCAATGGTTCAAAGTTCTCGTCTGAAAAATACACATTTTTTTTATCAATAGAAAAACGAGAGAATGTTTTTAGCATTGTGTATTTTCAGATACTATACAATCAAAGGGATGGATCAAATCCAATCAAAAGGGGTATTTCTTTTTTTTTTATTTTAGAAAATAAAAGGATTAAGGAAAACAGAAGTCAAAATGCAAGTACAATAATAATTCCGTAATCCGGAAAAAATTGCACCTATTTTCTATCATTTTGGCGGCATGGCCGAGCGGTAAGGCGGGGGACTGCAAATCCTTTTTCCCCAGTTCAAATCCGGGTGTCGCCTGAATCACCAAAAAACTCGAAATCATAATCGATTTATTGGATGGATTTCTCAATAGTGTTCGGTAGAACCCATTTTTGACTCTGCGACATTAATTCCACTATTATTACTGAGGAATAATGGAATAATTCCTTCGTATTTATAGAGATTAGGGGACATAATGCACATGGATATAGTAAGTCTCGCTTGGGCTGCTTTAATGGTAGTCTTTACATTTTCCCTTTCACTCGTAGTGTGGGGAAGAAGTGGGCTTTAGAAGTACTACTAATTGAGTTCAGGAATCAAACCCGCTTGTTTTATAGATCGTTCTGCAACGCACTTTGAACTATTTAAAATCAAAACTCTGAATTTGGAATCCCATTGGATTCCAATGGAGTAATCTATGATAGGAATCATACTCTTTCAATCCAAGAGATATTTCTCCCGTCTTTGTACTTCGAAAAGAAAGGGATTCAGATGATTGGAAATTTATTCCAACCTAAAATTCTTCCGAAATTTTCTATTTCAATCAACGGGAATGGGCTCTTACTATCTTTATAGACGGATACTAAGGAAGTTTTTCTTTTTTTATTTATTTCCCTCTTGACTCTTCAAAAAAGAAGTCGTTTTGTTAAGCGTATACACACTTTCTATAAGAAATGATATCGAGATAGTGGTTGTTTAAGGAGAGACTGGTCAATAATAAGATCTTGCCTCGGGCGGGTTACATATCGGGCATTTACCCTTTGGTTTCTATTCGAATTTTAGAAAGGCGGTTTAGGCTTTATCACCTTATTTCATATGGCGTTAAAAATAGGGGAGGTTTCCCCTTACTTATTAGTAAAAGGAAAGGAATTAGAATCCTCAAATAATTCTTATTTGAGATTGAGCGGAACAAATAGATGTAGCAAATTGGGTCTTATGTCAATTCCATAGAATATATGGAATATATTGATATGGAAATGGAATTAATATACACATATAGGAAGAGAATATTGTAGATTGATATATAGAAACTTAAGCGTTTATCTTTATTCTAGATTACAGCTTTATAGACTAAGAGATAGATAGTATGGTAGAAAAATGCATTTTTCTACCATACTATCTATCTCTTAGATAATTTCCGATTCTAGTGCGCTCATTTCATTTAAGTTAAGACGTGAAATTGGACCCCTTTCATTTTACTTCGTAAATTTTTGATAAGAACTTGGAAGGAAAGTTTGATTCAAATTCATTTGAAAATTCAATCGAATTAATCATTTTGACTGACTGTTTTTACGTAAATGATAAGTAGAAAGGCGGTAGGAACTAGAATGAATAGTGCAGTAGCAATAAATGCAAGAATATTTACTTCCATAATCTCATCGGTTTTTTACTTCGCAATAACTCGGGATTTAATCCCCTAGAGATGATAAATCTTTCGTCTATCGTCTGTAAATTCAATGGATGAATTACCTCTCGATGATCTTGAACCGAATCACTATCATGAATAACAATATCTGATCTATCAAATCAACCCGTCGTCAAGACTTGAATAGTATAACATAGGAAGTTCTTTTATCCATACCGAATCAAAATTTGGATTCCTAACTCAATTACTCCGAAATGATATTTATCATCCGTTTCCTTGTTTTTTCTATAACCCACCTTTGCGTCTTCCTTGGAGAATCTTCTGATGAAGGATCATCAGATTGCTTTTCCACTTCAATTAATTACATAGTTCCGAACCTAACAAACAAAAAAAGCGAGATGGAAAAATAGGAAAAAAAAAGAAATCAAGACTCCTTTTTGCTTTGGGAATGTAAGTATACCCCTTGACATTCTTTACTAGTTCATAGAAAGGGAAAAATGGATTTTTGTATTTATTGGATCCGTCGGGACTGGCGGGGCTCGAACCCGCAGCTTCCGCCTTGACAGGGCGGTGCTCTAACCGATTGAACTACAATCCCAGGGAAATAAGGGATCTGGCAGAAATTTTGATTCTTTTTTATCTTCGTATGGGGTCTTTCTAAAGGACAAGGGATTTTCTACTATCTCATGGTAGATTGATGCGGCTTATTGGGCCGAGCTGGATTTGAACCAGCGTAGACATATTGCCAACG